CTTCGATTCCTTGTTTCTTACTTGGTATTAGAGTTCGAATGAAAACCGCCCGATTGCAGGTAATGCCATAATTTTCGATTTTGTGAGGATCAATCAAATAATAAAAAGACTCTATAAAAGCAATGATAAATAGATACGAATAGAGCAAGAAAAGAAGGAAATAAAAAAACATAGTATAGAAAAGATATCCAAAATTATATAGAAATCACTATCCTACCCTTAGTTTTTATTTCCTTAATTTAATTGAATTTCGCTTGATTAGGGTAAAGTTCCTTAAAAACCTCTGCCTTTTTTAAAATATCTTGAACAGTTCCTGTAGGCTGAGCGCCTTTTTCAAGGAAATAGAGAATAGCGGGAACGTTTAAATAAGTTTGATTCTTGATCGGATCATAAAAACCCACTTTCCGAAGATCTCTTCCTTCTCTTCGGGATCGAACATCAATTGCAACGATTCGATAGACGGCTCATCGGGATAGATGTAGATGAAAAAGACCCCCCCCCTAGAACCGTATAGGAAGTTTTCTCTTCGTACGGCTCGAGAAAAAATGATTCGAAGTTTTGTCTATGGATAAAATTATAATAAATAGGAAAGGAATCCGTAAAATAAATTAGCCTATAAATTAACTGATATTTATTTATCACCCTTCCTGAAAAATAAAAAATCATTTGTACTCATAACTCAAGTTGAATAATTCTCAAATATCTTAAAGATTTTTCTTTAAGATATTTTTTTATTGAGTGGTCTTTAACCCCCCTTTTGTCTCGTTTAAAATCTATTTGGATTCTTTATTCGGATCCGTGAGACAATTGAAGTGGTGTTTCCTTGTTCTGGGATCCTTTATCTTTGTTTTAAATCCTTGGGTTTAGACATTACTTCGGTGCTTCTTAATCCTTTCAAAATGGTAGCAACATACCCCTTTTGTGATTTCTTTCTATCAAAGAATCATACCGACGGTTGATTCGCGCGCGATACACTGTGGATCGAAAAAGTTTTAGCCGTTCCAACAAATTTTTTTGAATTGAAAATTTGCTCGAATCGGATCCTTTCAATTTCTATATCGAAGATATACTTACAAAGTTGTTCCAATTTATTGATTGGCATTAACCCTAGATCGTTGCCCCTGAGAAATTAATCAATACTTTCTACTCGAGCTCCATCATGAACTATTTACATTACAACCCAATAAAAAAAGAAGGGTTCTAGTAGAATAGAACAAACGACGTCGAGCCAAGAGCACCTTCATTCCTATATAAAATGGTGGATGTAAGAATAAGAATCCACACCGGATCGTGTCCTTCAAGTCGCACGTTGCTTTCTACCACATCGTTTTAAACGAAGTTTTACCATAACATTCCTCTAATTTGGAACCAGTATGGAATTGATTCAATTATGGAATCATGAATAGTCATTGGTTCAGTCGGTACAGAGACATAGTAATTTATATTTTTTCTTATCTACATAGATAAGAAATATTTTTCTGAAAAAATCTTAGCAAGACCCCGGCTTTTTTGTATGAATGGAACATTTTTCTATAAATCTCTATCTAAAAAAAAATATCTAATATAAATATGCAGAAATATAAATATAGAAATACCATAACTAACAGAAATAACACGAATAAATAAATTCTATTTGACTCTGCCTCTTCAAGTGACTCAATAAGATAGACTGACCCATTTCCAACTTCCCAAAGATTCAACCCATAAGGAATCATTACAAATCTTGATAATTGAAAAAGTTTCCTACTTATACATCATTATTTGAGTCAAGTTTTACAGTAAAGACTATATTTGATTATCATAAGAAAGATAAATCTCTGTTTCTTTTCGAATCGAATTGTCAATGATTTAAAGCAAATAAGCTAAATAGATCGAACAATAAAAATAAATATCATTGTTAAATATTTAAATTTTAATATTTTAGGGATGCAAATTATTTTTAACAAAAATAGAAAGACTATTGTCACTGAAATAGGATAACAATACATACCTATAGGCTAAGCACTTCCTCGTTTTATATGTATTTTCATATTTTGTTTAACCTGAGGTTAAGTAATCTTTCTGCAACTGTGATCTATGTCCCATCTTATCTGGATCACAAAAGGATTCAGTTACATTTGCATGTCATTTGAACCAGATTTAGTTCAGTTTGTGAAAAACTGAGATATGATTACGAAAAGAATCATTCAAAATCAGAAAAGAAAGAAGAATTCTATTCTATCCAATATTAGGCCTTGAAACAGAATCTTGTTGAACAAAAAAGCTGTATTCGGATACAATGGATATGCTCTGGGACGGAAGGATTCGAACCTCCGAATAGCGGGACCAAAACCCGTTGCCTTACCACTTGGCTACGCCCCATTTATATTTTTATTGGACACTAATACTAATAAAGAATAATATTGGTATTAAGTGTTCGTCAATTCCAGTCCAACTATCTATATAAAATATTTATTCTTTATAGAATATATTATAGATTCGTGCTAAGATTTTGACATGTGTATATCTAGAATTCAACTGAATTTATTGATCATTACATATAATTCAATTAAGATATTGTATGAAAGTATGATTTCTTCTATTCTCCTTTGAGAATTGGAGGATTTTTGATTGGGCGGAAAAAGAAGGATTTTTTTGTCTACCTTACTTTCTTCATTTTTCCTTATATCAATAACTCAATCAAAATGCAATTATCTCGACGAACAAAATGTCTGTTATGCTTAATATCTTTAGTTTGATCTGTCTTAATTCTGCCCTTTATCCGAGTAGTCTTTTCTTCGCCAAATTGCCCGAAGCCTATGCTTTTTTGAATCCAATCGTAGATGTTATGCCAGTAATACCCCTGTTCTTTTTTCTTTTAGCCTTTGTTTGGCAAGCTGCTGTAAGTTTTCGATAAGATCTTTAATACTATCCTAGAAAATTCATGATTTATTCGAGAAAAATTATAACAATTGATAAGATCAAATAAGTCTGACAGTATGAACCTTCGATTCAAACATTGAAATTCTTGGATAGCTGCGAGAAATCCGGTTCGCCCCATTTCCCGATTCTAACCCTTTTTCCGGCGAAAGACCTTATTAGGTTAGGGTCCCTTACAATATCTAATTGTGGGTATGAAAGTGATTTGCGGTAATCAAAGACTCTTATTACAAATTTCAACTTCATTTGAATTTCTGAACATTCTTTTCTATTTCTAGAATTCATTTCTTGGTGTCAAAATAGGATATGTGATATAAAAATGGAGGATCTATTATCTTTTCTCGTTTTCCTTTTTCAAAAAATGATCTTGGAGGTTGTGTAATGCTTACTCTCAAACTTTTCGTTTACACAGTAGTAATATTCTTTGTTTCTCTCTTCATCTTTGGATTCCTATCCAATGATCCAGGACGTAATCCTGGACGTGAAGAATAAAATAAAAATTTCGTTTTTCTTGCTTGATTTTACAATTTTCTTAAGATTTTCTTTTATCTATTCCACACGTTTAACTAGTAAAAAAATAAAAAGGGGGTTGCGAAATTTGAAAGAAAAAAATGGAAAGTCATCAACGGAAACGGAAAGAGAGGGATTCGAACCCTCGGTACGAATAACTCGTACAACGGATTAGCAATCCGCCGCTTTCGTCCACTCAGCCATCTCTCCCAATTGAAAAAGATAATTACTATCTTACATTACACATCAAGTAAGGATTAAAGAAAGTATTTCTTTGACATTCTTTATCGTTATTATATAATTAGCAATTCCATTTAGATGCTCGAAAGATCCAAATAGAAAGATAAATAAAGAAGACCTTCTTGCTTTTATTTTGTTCGAAGTGCCTTTTGGGCCTGGCCCGGTCAATACCCAGCCGGGCCTTTTTTTGTTCCAACAAATTCCCTTTATTTATAGGCAATATAAATAAGATACCCAATTTGGTATCTGTGTAACAATTTACGTTCTGGGGTTTACATATACTTATAATTTTTGTTATAATGGAAATTGAGAAGGATTTTTGATTCAAAAGAATCAATACTGATTAAGTATGTATCAATAGAAAAGTGAGGGGAAGTTTTTCGGCATTGTGTGTTTTGAGATACTATACAATCAATCGAAGGGGTGGATCAAATACAATAAAAAGGGTAAAAATCAAAAGGGTAAAAAGGGTTTATTTTCTAATTTTTCTAAATTTAGAAAAAGTATTAAAAAAAGGATGCAAATACAATAAACTAAAGTTTAGTAATCCAACCCAAAAAGGGACAATTTTATCCTATTGTGTATCGTTTTGGCGGCATGGCCGAGTGGTAAGGCGGGGGACTGCAAATCCTTTTTCCCCAGTTCAAATCCGGGTGCCGCCTCATCAACAAACGAATCGAATATAGACTCGCGAGAATCTCTGAGTGTTCAGGCATTGAATCACTATTAGATTGAGATTGGATGGATAATTTACTTTTTTATAGAAAAAGTATAGAAAAAGTGAAAAAAAAATCATTTTTCCCCTCCTCAAGAGTATAATATACTATCTCCCAACTGCTTCAGAGAGACAATCGGGAAAGGGTACGGATTAGATCAAATAGGAAAGAAAAGTATGTAATAGATAGCAATTTCGCTATTTTTACTTATGAAGGCAAAAAAAAGGAATGGGCCCTCTTATTTTATTACTACATGTTCCATTAGTAACATTCCTTTGTGGTGTCATTGTGTATTTTACTTGTGTTTAGTCTTTGCCGATTAGAAATCATATCATATAGTAATTTTTTAGAAATGGATTTATTTGATTGGTTCATCAATAGTGTTTGGCCAGAATCCCTTTTTGACTCTGGACCATTGATTCTACTATTATTAGTGAGCAATAATGGAATAATTCTATCATAGAGATAAGGGACATAATTCACATGGATATAGTAAGTCTCGCTTGGGCTGCTTTAATGGTAGTCTTTACATTTTCCCTTTCACTCGTAGTATGGGGAAGAAGTGGACTTTAGAAGAACTCCTAATTTAGTTGAGGAATGAAACGGTATCAATTGTTTTATAGATCGTTCTGCAACGCATTTTTTTATTTGAATTGAAATAATTTTCAAATAAAAATATCTTCATTTCGAAATTCCATTGGATTCTAGTGGAGAAATGTATTCTATAACAGTAAAACGATTATTTCAGATTGATCGGAATAAATAGATGTATCAAAGAATTGGGTCCTACGTCAATTCCATATATGGATTAATAACTACAGATATTGAAGATAAAAGCTAATATAGTACCAACTTTATTAGAAAGTCAAGTACAACTTTATACACTACAATAACACTCATAGAGAGTATGGTAAGAAATAAATTTATTTCTTACTTACCATACTCTCGGATCTCATAGAATACCGCCGATTATAGCCCGTTGATTTCATTTAAGACGCAAAAATAGAATCCTTTTCATTTGATTTCTTCAACTATTGATCAGAAATCAGAAGTGAAGTTTCATTTAAAGTAATTAATCATTTTGACTGACTGTTTTTACGTAAATTATAAGTAGAAAAGCAGTAGGAACTAAAATGAAGAGTGCAGTAGCAATAAATGCAAGAATATTTACTTCCATAATCTCATCGTTTTTTTTATTTCACAATAGCTCGGGATTTAATCCCATAGAGATGATAAATCTTTCACCTGTCAATTCAATGAATGCATTCCCTATCGATGATCTTGAATCGGATCAATATCATGAATAACAATATCTGAGCTATTAAATTAATTCGTCGTCGAGAATTGAATAGTATAACATACGAAGATCTTTTATCCATACCGAATCCAAGATTGGATTCCCGGCCCAATCCAAAATTCCTTTATTTATCCTTCTTTTCTATAACCTACCTTAGGTCTTCCTTGTAGAACCATCAAATGAAGTAGCATCTAACCACCCGTCCGTTTCCATTAACTACAAAACCCCAACAAACAATACAAAGCGAAGTGGAAAAAGAGAGGAATTAGGTTCTAAACGCCGTTTTTTTAATGATCCAATTTTCTTTGGAAGACAAAGAAGTATGATAAAGATGAGTCGCGGGAGCAAAGATGGAATATTCTATCAACTTCACTATTTTAGTTATTTTCATTTTAGTTTAGGGTTTGTTCTTTCTTCGACAGAATCCTGAAAAAAAGGGGGGAAAGACCTTCGGAATTAAATTATGCTCTCTATCCCTTATTTCACAGAAAATGGAGAGGCGAATTGATGTATTTATTGGATCCGTCGGGACTGACGGGGCTCGAACCCGCAACGTCCGCCTTGACAGGGCGGTGCTCTTGCCTATTGAACTACAATCCCAGGGGAATCAGAAGGGATCTAGCAGAAAATTTCGATTCTTTTTTATTCTCTCGTATCAGGTATTTCTTAAGAACAAGAGGGTTCTACCATCTGATGGTAGATTGGCGAATTGTTGGGCCGAGCTGGATTTGAACCAGCGTAGACATATTGTCAACGAATTTACAGTCCGTCCCCATTAACCACTCGGGCATCGACCCAACGCCTAATTGATTTTAGACGATTGAAAATATCATTCTTATGGGCATGATTTACCCCCAGAGGGACTTGAACCCTCGTTGTCTCCGTGAAAGAGAGAAGTCGTGAAACCGCTGGACCATGGGGGCCGAGGGTCCGCATAAGGAAAACACAAAAAATCGGATAGGTGCGGAGGGGCGGCCCCTTTAGGAGATGAATAGGATCAAACCGAAAGACTCGTTAACTATTCTGGGGGTTAATGGTAATCAAAGTTTACCATTAAACTATACAATTTTGAAACTTGAAAGAGAGAAAGACGAGAAAGACCAATGAAATAAAGTTTCTGAATCAAACCGAAAAACAATGGTCGAGAACTTTCTTTCTTCTTTCGTTCTTCTTTCATATCTCCGCTTTACTCCCCCCCCCGGTTCCCAGTGAGGAACCAAAAGATTATTTTGGTCCGCGCAATCCAATTATATTATGCCCTAAATTAGGCGTCAATTGACCACGTAAAGGAGAGAAAGAAGAGAAAGGAAAGCATTAAACAAGGCAAGAAGACGGTCGGACCGGACGAGGTATTTTTGCACGTGTTTAACGCTTAAGAAATAGCCATTCAGAGGGTTTTCTGGTATTCAATATTCAAGTAGATTAGAATATAAATACCGTTATACATTATAATATAAGAAACTGAATCAGTTTTGATATTCTAAAAAAAATCCTAAAACATAGTAAGCCTAAGTGGGAGAATTCTGTTTCTAGGACTGTTTTATCAATTCCGTTCCATTTGCATCTCTTAAAAATGCCAATTTAAGTTAAGTATAAATTTTTATTCCACCTATCTCATAGATTCCAGTCAAAGATTCATAGAATAGAAATTCCATCATTGTTAGATCTATAGGATTTGATGGATAATGAGCCAGCCAAAATGGTATTTATTTTTGTTTTTGTTTTTTGGAGAATTCGATATGGATGAGTATAAATCACTGCCAATTTCAAAAGAATCCGGGATAGACGCAATGTCCACAATACCTGGATTTAATCAGA